AGGCTTGTTGCAAAACTTGTTGTCGGACCTGATTAATTGCTCTTTGTTTTTCAAAAAAAAGAGTTTCATTTTTGTAATTTTCTAATCGTTCCAAACTATTGCAAGTAGCATTAATCAAATTGACCTTTTCTCGTTCTATCTCAGAGTATCCATTCGTTCGATACTCATCTGCTTCGATTTCCACTTTCCGTAATCGAACCCGAGCTCTTTCGAGCTGTTCAATGGCTCCTCTACGTAATTCTTCTGAATTTCGAATAGTACTCAAGATCCTCTGTTTTCGCTTATCTAATAAATCATTTAATGAAAGTAGATTATTTTTCCATTCATTTCACAGCTATCATATCTCTTCCCGAACCAAACATGAATCTTTCGATTCATTTGGCTCTCACGCTCAATTGTTTCTTTTCTCTTTTATTTGATTGATGGGCATCCCCATATCTTTTAATGGAATGAGCCTATCCTCTCTTTTTGTTCATATTCAAAGATATCGAAACTGATCTCAGAATCTTAGGAGGACTCTTCAGACCAGACAAAAAATAAAAAATTGTCAGCAAAGTTGTTTCTTTATTTGTTCTTTATTTACAACTTATTTACAAAAAGAAAAAAAAAGATTTTAAAGAAAAAAGAATTCTATTCTTTCTTCTTTATATGCTATGAGAAATTAGATCAAAATTCTAATAGAATAGAAATAGAATTGAATATAATTCTGAACTTCATTACTTCATTCTCATTATTATTAGAATGATATTTCGATTTTTTTCATCCAAAAAATTCTCTTTTTTATACAAATACATTGTATACAAATACAATACATAGGTCGTCGATTCGGCAGTGGATAAAAAAGGGGGGGAAGATACCCATCTTCCCAGTTAATGGTTCAAAGAATTTTATCCATATGAGTGTTCTACATCGGATAAATTCCCAATTATTCCTTTTTTCTTTTTATCATTTTTAAACCATTTGGGTACTAACGTAGCGGTAGAAAGAGTACCATGCTATGCTGTGCCTGGACTTCAAACAATTTATCTTTAACCATGTAAAAGACCTCAACATTATTGGTTGATAGAGAATCAAAGTTCATTTACCAATTCGTCACGAAATGCTATGGTTCTTACATATGATTTCTGAATGAAATCCAATTCCGAAGTAATTCGTCGAGATTGTGCACCCTTTGTTCCTATTTCTGCTATAAATAATAATACATAAATATAAAGAAAGTGCAGCCGGTGAAATCCAACCTATTCTTGAAATACACAACTCGCACACACTCCCTTTCCAAAAAAAATCAATACACCCAGCACTACGCTTAGATTTATTGGATTTGTTGCTAAAATATCGGTATTAAACTCGAAACTCCCAGCGGATGGCCAGTGCCCCGCGGAAACAAAAGAATCGGTTATATTTTTCATATGCTTTCCCCTTATAGATAGGACTAACAAAGAACAGAGTTCTTTTTGTATCACTCCGCTTATTATTCTTAATGGAATTTGAGAATTCTAAAATTTCTTAGTTATGGTTATGTTTTTATTCTTCTTTTTTTTTTTACATTTTTATTGTACGATGAAATGAAACATTAAACAAAAGGATTTGCAAATAAAAGAGCTAATGCCACGACCAGTCCATAAATTGTTAAAGCTTCCATAAAAGCCAGACTAAGCAATAAAGTACCTCGTATTTTACCCTCTGCTTCTGGTTGTCTCGCAATACCTTCTACAGCTTGGCCCGCAGCAGTACCTTGACCAACCCCAGGTCCGATAGAAGCAAGCCCTACAGCCAATCCAGCAGCAATAACGGAAGCAGCAGAAATAAGTGGATTCATGGTAAGTTCCTCGCACCAAAAAGAGAAATGGTTAATGATACAACCAACCAATGAATTAGTACTTAATCTACTTCTTTTTCTACTTCTACTTTTACTATTTACTTTACTACACTTATTTTTTCTTTTTTGATCTTTATCACTAAAATCTATCGGGTCGAAGTAGCTAAAAACTCCAAATGGAATTCAGAATATTACTGAATTTTCAGAACTACTTCGATATGCCGTTTTCCTTTCTACCTTATGTAAATAGATATGTATACGGTTTTAGTCATTGCATTTCCTTGTTTATAAGCTATTCTATTCTTTCTCTTTCATTCAATTCACAATCACAGACAAAATAGAAAAAGGACTGATATGGGAATCCATCTAAATGCAGTGGGCTAGAAAAAAAGATATAGGGGTAATTACTATCTAACTAGTAAATAACATATACTTTTATTCTTACATAACGTAAATCACCTGCACTTTTTATTCTATGAAATCGTATTCTGTAACCATTCTTCGAAACATACACAAGGATTTATACTCATAGGCATTATATATACATATATGTAGTAGGATCCCCAACCCTTATTTCTCTTCCAAATCCTGCAATATCATCTATCTTTCTTCATATATACATACATGTAGCTATTTGCATTTTCTTCTCCAACCCAGTGGATTCTATTGAACCCCCCACAT